CATCGAATTTCAATTTGAAAGGGCTTTTTTTATTTCCAGAACAAGGAAGAATTGATTCAAAAGATCAAGTAAAATTTTTCAAATTTTTATTCGATGCAGTTATAACTGATCCCAACGATCAAACAATTAGAAAAAAATCTATTGTAATAAAAGAAATCAGTAAAAAAATCCCTCGATGGTCATACAAATTAATCGACGATTTAGAACAACAGGAGAGAGAAAATGAAGAAGACATGGCGGAGGATCATCAGATTCGTTCAAGAAAAGCCAAACGTGTAGTGATTTTTACTGATAATCAACAGAATACCGATACTTATACTAATACCAAAGAGACTAATAATCCTGATCAAGCAGACGAAGTGGCTTTAATACGTTATTCGCAACAATCGGATTTTCGTCGAGACATAATCAAAGGCTCCATGCGCGCTCAAAGACGTAAAACTACTATTTTGGAACTATTTCAAGCAAATATACATTCCCCCCTTTTTTTGGACAGAATAGACAAACCACCCTTTTTTTCTTTTGATATCTCCGGACTGATGAAACTCATTTTTATAAATTGGATGGGGAAAAACACAGAATTTCAAATTTCGGATTATGCGAAGGAAGAGACAAAAGAAAGGGATAAAAAAGAGGAGGACAAAAACGAAGAGGACAAAAGAGAGGAGAAAACACGGATAGAAATAGCGGAAGCCTGGGATAGCATTGTATTTGCTCAAGTAATAAGGGGTTCCGTATTAGTAACTCAATCAATTCTTAGAAGATATGTTATATTACCTTCATTGATAATATCTAAAAATATCGGTCGTATGTTATTATTTCAATTTCCCGAGTGGTCCGAAGATTTAAAGGGTTGGAATAGAGAAATGCATGTTAAATGCACCTATAATGGTGTTCAATTATCAGAAACAGAATTTCCGAAAAACTGGTTAACAGACGGTATTCAGATAAAAATCCTATTTCCTTTCTGTCTAAAACCTTGGCACAGATCTAAGCTACGATCTCCTCATAGAGATCCAATGAAAAAGCAAGGGCAAAAGGATGATTTTTGTTTTTTAACAGTTTGGGGAATGGAAGCTGAACTACCTTTTGGTTCTCCCCGAAAACGACCTTCCTTTTTTGAACCTATTTTTAAAGAACTCGGAAAAAAAATTAGAAAATGGAAAAAGAATTGTTTTCTAGTTCTAAGAGTTTTAAAAGAAAGAACAAATGTGTTTCTAACGATCGCAAACGAAACAAAAGAATGGGTTATCAAAAGCATTCTATTTATAAAAACAAGAATAAAAGAACTCTCAAAAAAAAATCCAATTCTATTATTTGGATTGAGAGAAGTAGATGAATCGAGTGAAACTAAAAAAGAAAAAGATTTGATAATCAGTAATAATAATCAGATGATTCATGAATCGTCTATTCAAATTCGATCTATGGATTGGACAAATTATTCACTGACAGAAAAAAAAATGAAAGATCTGACTGATAGAACAAGCACAATCAGAAATCAAATAGAAAAAATTACAAAAGAAAAGACAAAGGAATTTCTAACTCCAGAGATAAATATTAGTCCTAACAAAAAAAGTAATAATGCTAAAAGATTAGAATCCCCCAAAAATATTTGGCAGATATTAAAAAGAAGAAATACTCGATTAATTCGTAAATGGCATTATTTTATACAATTTTTCATTGAAAAGATATACATAGATATCCTTCGATGTATCATTAATATTCCGAGGATCAATGCACAGCTTTTTCTTGAATCAACAAAAAAACTTATTGATAAATACATTTACAATAATGAAGCAAATCAAGAAAGAATTGATAAAACAAATAAAAATACAATTCGCTTTATAAAGTCACTTTCTAATATTCGAAATAGTAATAAGAATTTACAGATTTTTTGTGACTTATCCTCCTTGTCACAAGCATATGTGTTTTACAAATTATCACAAACCCAAGTTATTAACTTGTATAAGTTAAGATCTGTTCTTCAATATCACGGAACATCTCTTTTTCTTAAGAATGAAATAAAGGATTATTTTGGAACACAAGGAATATCTCATTCCGAATTAAGACATAAGAAACTTTTGAATTCTGGAATGAATCACTGGAAAAACTGGTTAAGGGGTCATTATCAATACGATTTATCTCAGATTAGATGGTCTAGATTAGTACCACAAAAATGGCGAAATAGAGTTAATCAACATTGTATGGCTCAAAATAAAGATTTAAACAAATGGGATTCATATGAAAAAGACCAATTCATTCATTACGAAAAAGAAAATGATTATGAAGTAGACTCATTACCAAATCAAAACGATAATTTTAAAAAACACTATAGATATGATCTTTTATCATATAAATCTATTAATTATCAAGATAAGAAGAACTTATCTATTTATGGATCGCCATTAAAAGTAAATAATAACCAAGAGATTTCTTATAATTACAACACACATAAACACAAATTATTTGATATGCTGGGCGATATCCTTATCCATAATTATCTAGGCGAAGCTGATATTATGGATATGGCGAAAAGCCCGGATAGAAAATATTTTGATTGTAGAATTCTCCATTTTTGTCTTAGAAAGAAGGTCGATATTGAGGCATGGATCAATATCGATACTGGTACCAACAGTAATAAAAACACTAAGACTAGTAATTATCAAATAATTGATAAAATTGATAAGAAAAGCCCTTTTTATCTCACAATTCATCAAGAAATCAAATCATCCAATCAAAAAAGATTTGATTGGATGGGAATGAATGAAGAAATACTAAGTCGTCCTATATCGAATTTGGAACTTTGGTTCTTCCCAGAATTTGTGCTACTTTATAATGCATATAAAATGAAACCATGGGTCATACCGATCAAATTACTTCTTTTAAATTTTACTGGAACTGAAAATGTTAGTGAAAATAAAAACATCAATATCAACAGAAAACAAAAACAAAAAAGGAATCCTTTTATATCATCGAATGAAAAAAAATCTCTTGAATTAGAGAATCGAAATCAAGAAGAAAAAGAACCCACAGTCCAAGGGGATCGTGGGTCAGTTCTCTCAAACCAAGAAAAAGGTGTTGAAGAAGATTATGCAGGATCAGACATAAAAAAACGTAAAAAGAAAAAGCAATACAAAAGCAATACGGAAGCAGAACTCGATTTCTTCCTAAAAAGATATTTGCTTTTTCAATTGAGATGGGATTCTTTTTTAAATAAAAAAATCATCAATAATATCAAGGTATATTGTCTCCTGCTTAGACTGATAAATCCAAGAGAAATTGCTATATCCTCTATTCAAAGGGGAGAAATGAGTCTGGATATAATGCTGATTCAGAAAGATTTAACTCTTACAGAATTGATGAAAAAGGGGATATTGATTATCGAACCAGTGCGTCTGTCTGTAAAAAATGATGGACAATTTATTATGTATCAAACCATAAGTATTTCATTGGTTCATAAGACTAAGTATCAAACTAATCAAAAATGCCAAGAAAAAAGATATGTTGATAAGAAGAATTTTGAGAAATCCATTGCAAGACATCAAAGGATAACTGGAAATAGCGACAAAAAGAATTATGATTTGCTTGTTCCTGAAAATATTTTATCGCCTAGAGGTCGTAGAGAATTGAGAATTCTAATTTGTTTCAATTCAAAGAATAGGAATGGTATAGACAGAAATCCAGTATTTTGCAATGTAAATAACGTAAAAAACTGTAGTCAATTTTTGGATGAGAGCAAAGATCTTGATAGAGATAAAAAGAAATTGATTAAATTGAAATTCTTCCTTTGGCCCAATTATCGATTAGAAGATTTAGCTTGTATGAATCGCTATTGGTTTGATACCAATAATGGCAGTCGTTTCAGTATGGTAAGGATACATATGTATCCATAATTCAAAATTATGGTGATGGGACATTTTTCCTATATATATCCTGTACCATATCTGGTATATGAAAGCAAACAGATGCACACATGCGTTGTCTTACATTCCATTCTGATACATGATACTAATTCAATGACGTATCAATTAGATCTATAAATGAATCAACAGAATTTTATTATTTTAGGTCTAAATTATTCTCTTAGGAGTTCATAACGAAATTGAGTATACCAGATTCAAATGGCTGGGATTATTATTACTGATCGGTAAAATTAATATCTTTAACAAAGAAAAGGGGGAGAAGATTTCATTTTATGGTAAAAAATCCATTCATCTCAGTTATTTCGCAAGAAGAAAACAGGGGATCTGTTGAATTTCAAGTATTCAGTTTCACCAATAAGATACGAAGACTGACTTCACATTTGGAATTCCATAGAAAAGACTATTTATCTCAGAGAGGTCTACGGAAAATTCTGGGAAAACGTCAACGGCTACTGGCTTATTTGTCAAAGAAAAATAGAGTACGTTATAAAGAATTAATTGTTCAGTTGGATATTCGAGAGCCAAAAACTCATTAATTTGAAGAGCTTTAATTATTTGATTTATTAGATCTTGAATTTTGATGAATTTCTTTTCGTTTTCAGCAATTGATGGAAGAATGAATCGAGGAAAAACCTATGAATGTACCAACTACAAGAAAAGACCTCATGATAGTAAATATGGGTCCTCACCATCCATCAATGCATGGTGTTCTTCGACTCATCATTACTCTAGATGGTGAAGATGTTATTGACTGTGAACCAATATTGGGTTATTTACACAGAGGAATGGAAAAAATTGCGGAAAATCGAACAATTATACAATATCTGCCTTATGTAACACGTTGGGATTATTTAGCTACTATGTTCACAGAAGCAATAACCGTAAATGCACCAGAACAGTTAGGAAATATTCAAGTACCTAAAAGAGCCAGCTATATCAGAGTAATTATGTTGGAGTTGAGTCGTATAGCTTCTCATTTGTTATGGCTTGGCCCTTTTATGGCAGATATTGGTGCACAGACCCCTTTCTTCTATATTTTCAGAGAAAGAGAATTAGTATATGATCTATTCGAAGCTG